GATAATTTTAAGGAATAAAGATACATACATATTTATTCACATTAATGATACGCGCAGCATTCTCATAATTAATATGGATATGGAATGAAGCGGGTAGCGGGAATCGAACCCGCATCGTTAGCTTGGAAGGCTAGGGGTTATAGTCGACGTCAATTCATCATTTTTAACGTCTCTAATTCAAAACCGAACATGAAACTTTGATTTCATTCGGCTCCTTTATGGAAGATGGTATAGAAGATGGACGGATTCCAAAATCTAAGCCATAAACAAAATCAAAAATTCGACTCATAACATCTATGTCCGCTTTTCTGTCTGAATGCATCCAAAACAACTCGCTTTCTAGATGATCCCTCTAGAAGAGGGGAGTTATAAAAAATCCTTCTAGTTACTTCGTTCTCTATTTCTAATTGCGCGAATCTTGAGGAAAGAAATTTTTGTTTCCACCCGAGCTGAAATAATATGTCGATGGCTTTAGGAAACCAAAGCCATCGTTTAATAGCTATTTCGCTTCAACCTATACAAACAAAAAATTGAAGATCTAGTTACGATTAGAAGTAAACTTTTGTATCTTCCTCCATGGATTCTTTACTCATTCAATTGAAAGTCTTGATCCAACCCCAAAAAATTATGCTTCGCGATTCCATACCCCGATGTTAAAATTTCTAATTGATCCTTGGGTACAAATCACGAAAATGTATATTCTTCCTCAAATCGGTTATTGAGAGGTAAAGGATTAAATCCTTTCTAAGAAATAGAGTTTTTAATTGGAACGGAATATGAATAAAACCGAAAGACCCTTTAACTATTTTAGTTGTTAATAGAACGAATCACACTTTTACCACTAAACTATACCCGCTACATTGTAATTATTGTATATGAAAGGACTATTTGTCGAACAAGAGCATTATACGTAATCAAGATAGGATAAGAACAAAATCATTCAATTATGAAATTAGAGTGTTGACGTGTTTCGATGGGGAAACGTAATGAGATAGGAAAATGAAAGCCCATTGAAATAAAGAGCTCCATCTCATGTTGGGGGAATTTTTGAGTGTCAGGTCTGCCCCGAAAGAACTATTGAAGTCATAGCATAACAAGAAATTCTCCAAGAATCTATAGCTCTATTTTTTTTTTTCTAAATCAAGAAAATGAAAGGAAAAGAAATAATCATAAGAAATGGGATTTATATCTTATATCATAGGAATAGCCCCAGTTTCTATTGTTCTTGCTTCAATAACAAGTATTTTTGTTTTCAAATCAGATAAAATATTGAATCAAGGATTCATTGGAACAAAACAAGAAACGGCCTGGCTAGGTACTGACCAGGCCAGGCAGAGGAATAAAAGAAAGGACCTTTCGGATGAAATCAAAAGGGTATTCGGTATTCTTTCACTTTTTCTATTGGAGATATTTCCGTTATCTAAATAAAATTAGAATTGAATTGCTGATAAACAGATAAAATTTGTATTTTTTTTTGTATTTATAGAATAATTGTATTTATAGAATAATATAGAATAAAGAAAAAGAAATACTTTTTCTTTACTTCATGGGTAACATAGTAATTATCCCTTTTCAATTGGGAGAGATGGCTGAGTGGTCTAAAGCGGCGGATTGCTAATCCGTTGTACGAGTTTTTCGTACCGAGGGTTCGAATCCCTCTCTTTCCGTTTCTTCTGATGCCTTGATATTTTCTTTTCGAATTAAAAAAATAATATATTGAACCTCTTTTTTTTTTTTCTCATAGTTCACTCTCTGGAATAGAGAAAATGAAATTAATAATTCAAAAATAAAACAAAGAGAAATCTTTTCTTTTTTTAGTCTTCACGTCCAGGATTACGCCCTGGATCATTAGATAGGAATCCGAAGATGAAAAGAGAAACAAAGAATATCACTACTGTGTAAACGAAGAGTTTGAGAGTAAGCATTACAAAATCTCCAAGATAAGATCATTTTTGGGAAAAAGGGAATAGACTATCCATTTTTATATCACATATTCTATTTTTATACCAAACGAATAAATGAAATGAAGTGGTTTATAGATATAGATAAAAAAGAATTTGTAGAACTTCATTTCTAATAGAATATTTCGGTATCAAAATTCTCTTTCATACCCACAATGTTTGAATCGAGGGTTCATAATGTAAGACTTATCCGATCTTATCAATTGTTAGAATTTTTTTATTATATTTTTTTATTGAATAAATCATGAATGTTTGTGGGACAGTATTAAAGAAAGATCTCATCGAAAACTTACAGCAGCTTGCCAAACAAAGGCTAAGAGAAAAAAGAGCACGGGTATGACTGGCATAACATCTACGATTGGATTAAAAAAAGCATAAGCCTCGGGTAATTTAGCAAAGAAAAAACTACTCGAATGAAAGGCAGAATTAAGACAGATACAGATCAAATTAAAGATATTAAGCATAACAAACATTTCATTCTTGGAGATAATTGTATTTTGATTGAGTTATCAATATAAGGAAAAATTAAGAAAGTGGACAAAATCATTCTGCTTTTTTTTTGACGCACCCAATCAAAAATCCCTCAATTCTCACACGAAAATAGAAGGAATCATACTTTCATACAATATCTTAATTGAATTCTATGTAATGATCAATAAATGAAGTACAACTACATGTGTCAAATCTTAGCAACAATCTAATGGATTCCATAGATATTTGGGCGGGAATTGACGAACAACCAATACCGATATTAGTGTTTATTTGTGTTGAATAAAAAGAAAAAAAGAATGGGGCGTGGCCAAGTGGTAAGGCAACGGGTTTTGGTCCCGCGACTCGGAGGTTCGAATCCTTCCGTCCCAGAGCATTCCGATTTTATCATAACAAAACAAAATAATTTATCATAACAAAACATAAAAAAAAGGATGGGCCGTTCGGTGTATGCACGTTTGGCTCATATATTGAGGTTACGTACTTAGATAAAACTTAGATAAACTTTTATTTATTTGAATTTTCAATGCTGCCTTCTGAATCGAAATGTGAAAGAAAAGCCTTTATATTCCCTATCTCTAAAGTAATATAAGGTACTAATTCTCTATTGATCCCGAATTCTAAACTGTTTCATTCATAAAAAATGGGGTTAATAAAATGGAATCCTTGTCGAGACTTCTCCAGATAAATATCCGTCCATACCCTGTAGAAAAATAAAGAAAGAACGTATGGATTACTATGTTCCGATTGAGCCAATGACTATTCATGATTCCATATTGAATCAACTCCATACTGGTTCCAAATGAGGGGAATGTTATGGTAAAACTTCGTTTAAAACGATGTGGTAGAAAGCAACGTGCGACTTGAAGGACATGATCAGCTGTGGATTCTTACATCCATCATTTTGTTATATAGGAATATAAGGTGCTCTTGACTCGACATAATTTGTTCTACTAGAACCCTATTTTGTTTTAGTTCGGTTTAAGTAAATAGTACACAATGGAGCTCGAGAAGAAATGATTGATTCATTTTTCAGAGGCAAGGATCTAGGGTTAGTGTCAATCAAAAAGTTGTTCCAACTTCGTAAGTATATCTTCGATATAGAAATCAAAAGGACCCAATTCTAACAAATTATAACAAAAATTCCTTTTGGATTTGAAACTTTTGTTGGAGTTGAGAAAACTATTTCGATCAAAAGTGTATCACACGGGAATCAATCGTTCGTACGATTTTTTGATAGAAATAAATCACAAAGGGTATGTTGCTGCCATTTTGAAACGATTAAGGATCACCGAAGTAATGTCTAAACCTAACGATTCAAAACAAAGATAAAAGATCCCGTAACAAGACAACGCCATTTTCAACTGTCTCAACAATTAGAGCCGAATAAGGAATCCAAAAAAATAGATTCTAAACGAGACAAAAAAGGGGGTTAGAGACAGCTCAATAAAAGAAATGCCAAGGTCTTAAGGAGTTTCTCTTTAACGCTTTGAGAATTATTCAACTTGAGTTATAAGTACGAATGATTTTTTTTAGGGGAAGCGGGAAGAAAAGAATCAAAGTATAGTCTAATTGAATTGATTTGCTGATTTTATGGATCTATTTGCCGCTCTATAATATAAAAATATAAATAAAATGAAATAAATTGAATCTTTTTTTTCTCGAGCCGTACGAGGAGAAAACCTCCTATACGTTTCTAAGGGGGGCATTGTTTATCTACATCTATCCCAATGAGCTATCTATCGAATCGTTGCAATTGATGTTCGATCCCGAAGAGAAGGAAGGGATCTTCGGAAAGTAGGTTTTTACGATCCGATAAAGAATCAAACTTATTCAAATGTTCCCGCGATTCTATATTTCCTTGAAAAAGGCGCTCAACCTACAGGAACCGTTCATGATATTTCAAAGAAGGCAGAGATATTTAAGGAACTTCGTGTTAATTAAACGAAATTGAATTTTTGAAATAGAAAAAAAAATGAAAATCAAAAATAACTAACGACAAAAATATTTTTGATATGAGAGGAATAGAAAAAAGATCGAGTGAATAGATGAACTAAGGGGATCTATCAATTTTTTTGATTCCCCTCAATCGGGTGGTTTTTGTTGAGACTCCAAAAAATAGGTTGAGCTCGCTTATTGTACCTTTATGGATATTGAATAAACTCGGGATTTTCTTCTGAACTTTTCTTTATTTAATTTCTTTATTTTTTCGATCCAAACTTATTTATGATCTATGTAGTGCCAATCCAACACAAGTCCCCCCCCCCCCCTTTTTTTTTTATTGAAAATGGAAATTCCATTTCTTTTGTTTTCTCAACGTTCATATTGACAATAGTGTATTGAATAAATATAATTCGATGGTGGAGAAAAAGATCTATTTCTTTTTATTTTGATTTTGCCCCATAAATAAGTTTTTTTTTTGACTTCATGCCGTGTAAGTGGTGGGTTACTTGAATTTAAATTGATGTGACACAAGAAGTCTCTTCGGCATGAAAAAAAAATGAAAATCAAAAAGGCAATCTATCAAATTTCTAGATTTATCCGACAATTTTTTCTATTTTCATTTCATCTGATCCATTCATTTTTATGTTCACAACCAATATAATATAATAATATAAAATATAAATAATATACAAAGAATTTTTTTGAGATTGGTTGTGTTTCTAGTTCAATGTTTTGATGGGGTCGTGCAATCCAATCTCTTTTTTTTTTTTATTCCGATCGTATCTACACACCAAAATTACATTAATTCGGGTTGCTAACTCAACGGTAGAGTACTCGGCTTTTAAGTGCGGCTAGAATCTTTTACACATTTGGATGAAGCAACGAATTCGTCCATACCATTGGTAGAGTTTGTAAGACCACGACTGATCCTGAAAGGGAACGAATGGAAAAAACAGCATGTCGTATCAATGAAGAACTCTAAGAGTACTTCATCTTTACCGGATCAGTACAAAATCCTGTTTGAATTCTTAGAGCGGTATAAAAAAATAACTTCATGGTTGGGTCGAGTGAATAAATGGATAGAGCCGCAAGGCTCCAATTATAGGGAAACAAAAAGCAACGAGCTTCTGTTCTTACTTAATTCGAAAGATTTCCCGATCTAATTAGACGTTAGAAATGTATTAGTACCTGATTCGGGAAAAGGTTCTCCCATACTAAGTGGATTTTCTATTTTTTTGAATCCTAACTATTAACTATATCCCTCGTCTAGGGTGTAAACGAATGTGTAGAAGAAATGGCATATTGATAAAACAGAATGGATTCTAAAGTCAAAAGAGCGATCGAGTTGCAAAAATAAAGGATTTCCAACTATTCCTAATAACGAACACAAACCTATTGGATGAAAAAAAAAAAGAGAATCCATTGATTAGCTTATTTGTCTCCAAGGTATCTCTTCTTTTCTTACTATATACCATACCTTGTTTTGACTTTATCGCACTATGTATCATTTGATCACCCAAGAAACCCCCTGCCTTTGGTTCAAATCTAATTTCAAATGGAAGAATTAAAGGGATATTTAGAAATAAATAGATTTCGGCAACAAGACTTCCTATATCCACTTCTATTTCAGGAGTATATTTATGCACTTGCTCATGATCATGGTTTAAATGGATCAATTATTTATGAACCTATCGAAAATTTAGGTTATGACAACAAATCCAGCTCACTAGTTGTGAAACGTTTAATTACTCGACTGTATCAACATAAGCATTTGATTAGTTTTGATAATGATTCTAACCAAAATAAATTTGTTGATCATAAGAAGAATTTTTATTCTCAAATGATATCAGAGGGTTTTGCAGTCATTGTGGAAATTCCATTCTCACTGCGATTAGTATCTTCCCTAGAAGGCAAAGAAATAGCAAAATCTCAAAATTTACGATCAATTCATTCAACATTTCCCTTTTTCGAGGATAAATTATCACATTTAAATCATGTGTTAGAGATACTAATGCCCCACCCCACACATCTGGAACTCTTGGTTCAACTCCTTCGCCGTTGGATACAAGATATTCCCTCTTTGCATTTATTGCGATTCTTTCTCTACGAGTATCAGAATTGGAATAGTTTTATTACTAAAAAAAATATATATATTTCCGTTTTTTCAAACGAGAATCGAAGATTATTCTTGTTCTTATATAATTTTCATGTATATGAATGGGAATCCATATTCGTTTTTCTCCGCAAACAATCTGTTCATTTACGATCAACATCTTCTAGAGCCTATCTTGAGCGAACACATTTTTATAGAAAAATAGAACATTTTTTGGTAGTTTTTCGTAATGCTTTTCAAACCAACCTATGGTTGTTTAAGGATCCTTTCATGCATTATGTCAGATATCAAGGACAATCCATTCTGACTTCAAAAGGAAATCCTCTTCTGATGAATAAATGGAAGTATTACCTTGTAAATTTCTGGCAATGTCATTTTGACTTGTGGTCTCAATCGGATAGGATTCATATAAACCAATTATCCAAGCATTCCTTTTATTTTCTGGGCCATCTTTTAAGTGTACGACTAAAGCCTTCTGTGGTAAGGAGTCAAATGTTAGAAAATTCCTTTATTATAGATATTGCTATTAATAAGTTTGATACTATAGTCCCAATAATTCCTTTGATTGGGTCATTGGCTAAAGCGAAATTTTGTAACGTATCGGGGCATCCCTTTAGTAAGCCGACTCGGACTGATTCATCAGATTCTAATATTATCGAGAAATTTGGGCGGATATGCAGAAATCTTTCTCGTTATTATAGCGGATCTTCAAAAAAAAGTAGTTTGTATCGAGTAAAGTATATCCTTCGACTGTCGTGTGCTAGAACTTTGTCTCGTAAACACAAAACTACTGTACGTTCTTTTTTGAAAAAATTAGGGTCGGAATTGTTGGAAGAATTCTTTACAGAGGAAGAACAAGTTCTTTCTTTGATCTTCCCAAGAGTATCTTCGTCTTCGCGGAGGTTATATAAAGATCGTATTTGGTATTTGGATATTATTCGTATCAATGATCTGGCCAATCGTGAATGATTGGTTATGAGATCATGTAAACGG